AAGTGGTAATGGAATCATTTGTCCTATATGTACAAATCAAAATCGGGCGTATCTTTACCCGGAGTAGAGCATAAACCTAAAAAGATTAACAGGGCCCATTCAGGAACAAGAAAACTACATTGTGATTTGGATTAGATCTCGATGAAACAATATATCAATAAGAAGTTAATTCGATAAGTTTAGTGACTTCTTTTTTTTTCTTTTCTAATATTTTTCTATTACAAAAATATTATACGAAAAGGAGCAAAAACCGGTCTTTTTTGAAAAATCGAAGAAAAGTCCTTTCGTTAGAAGTCAGAAAGAGCCTTCTACGAATATAAAAAAAGAAAGAGGATTGGAATCTGCACATTGATTCTTTTTTTTTTGCAATTTTTTGTTGAACCGTATGCACCAAAAGGCGCCTGTACGGTTCGTAAGGGATATAATTTTACCCTAATCAACCGACTTTATCGAGAAAGATTACTTTTTTTAGGACAAGAGGTTGATAGCGAGATCTCTAACCAACTTATTGGTCTTATGGTATATCTCAGTATCGAGAATGATACCAAAGATCTCTATTTGTTTATAAACTCTCCCGGCGGATGGGTTATCCCTGGAGTGGCTATTTATGATACAATGCAATTTGTGCGACCAGATGTACAGACAATATGCATGGGATTAGCCGCTTCAATGGGATCTTTTATCTTGGCCGGAGGAGAAATTACCAAACGTCTAGCATTCCCTCACGCTCGGCGCCAATGAGGTTTTTATTTGAGAGAAAAAAATAAGACTATGCCTTCGCCATATGAATATGAATATTAAGTAATAATAGCATGGCACTTTGAATTCGATATCAAAATAAAACAATTTTTATTGTTTTTTCAAAACATTTGATTATGTATCGAGAGAGTAGTATGAGATAAAAGGTATTTCCTGTTTTTTATATTGGAGATTCCAGTTCAGCGTCACAAACTTTTATTTTCACACCGGGGGCTTAGTTGTGTTCTGAAAGAGTTCGAAAATAAAAAAAAAAGATTATTTTTTTTTCCTTAATTTTACAAAAAGCAACTTTGGGATTGCTGAAACACAGACAAACCAATTATTAATAATAAATAAATATAAATATATAAAGCAACGGAACCATCATAGTATTTTTGAACTCCTACGAAAGGAAGGGTGGTAATTTGATCATTTACCGATCTGGGTCTGATAGATCCTATTTTTTTCTTTGATGGAAGGTAAAGGTCAATTTTATTATAGAGCCGTATGCAATGCATAAAAGATGCCCGTACGGTTGTGGTTGTTCAATTCTATCTTTTTTTTTTTTTCTTTTTATTCTTTATCTTTCTTTTCTATTCATCATGCAAAATGGAGGAACCCCTCTTTTGTTATACCATCAGGGTAATGATTCATCAACCTGCTAGTTCTTTTTATGAGGCACAAACGGGAGAATTTATCCTGGAAGCGGAAGAGCTGCTAAAACTGCGTGAAACCCTCACAAGGGTTTATGTACAAAGAACGGACAAACCCTTATGGGTTGTCTCCGAAGACATGGAAAGAGATGTTTTTATGTCAGCAACAGAAGCCCAAGCTTACGGAATTGTTGATGTTGTAGCGGTGGTTGAGTGAAAAGCCCGGATTTTTTTCGCGCAAATTCTCGATTTCCTATTTTAGATTTTTGCTGAATTTACTAGAAAATTAAATAGAAGTAATTAAAAATCATCAGGTTAGGATCGATCTAAACCAGCCCATTATTTATATGATATGATTCAACATGCCAACTATTAAACAACTTATTAGAAATACAAGACAGCCAATCAGAAATGTCACAAAATCCCCCGCGCTTCGGGGATGCCCTCAGCGTCGAGGAACATGTACTAGGGTGTATGTGCGACTCGTTCAGATCATGAGCTGGGAGAAAAGAAAGAAAACCTTTTCTAGTATCAATGATCAGTACCGGGGAATAGGATAGAATATAAAAAGAAGTCCGTTCATTTCAGTCTAAAAAAAATCTATCCATTCTATTGTGTATGAAATTTATGGTTTCCATTGGTGCAAATCCAATCACCTCAATTTAAGATGAGAAGCAATTCTCCATTGGTAGCAAATGGTTATCCATTAAGCGGAGAAAATCCTACTTTAAAATAAAAAAAAAACTTAGGCCCCTCTTGCAAGAACGGACTAACAGGGTTAGCTACCCAGCCAACTTTCATAATTAAATACCGTTACTGTGTAAGTAGATCTAATCGTGAAAGACCTATTACTGGATAATTCATGGGTAGAGCCAAAGAATGTGAACTATACAAGTTACCAATAACATTGATTAAATAAAGTAAAGGCTCCGGTGTATAGAGAAAACCTCACCGTTTAAGAAGTAACCATATAAACGAAGGAAGCCACTATTTCTTTATCCATTTAGATTTTTTATTTATTATATTTTGATACCTAGTAAAATGAAAATTCTTATTTCGAAGTGAAATGTCTAGAAAAAATAAAAATAGTGGTCGGGAAGGTTATAGTAGCCAAAGTCATTGGAATTTTTAGTTTATACATTGGAAAAAAGCTTTGTTATTAATAGACTAGGAAAGGGAAAAAGAATAACTTAAAGAAAGGAAATCTATTAGTTATTCGTCAAAGTTTCATTTATTCAATGACCAGAATTAGACGGGGAAATATAGCTCGGAGACGTAGAACAAAAATTCGTTTATTTGCATCAAGCTTTCGAGGGGCTCATTCAAGACTTACTAGAACAATTACTCAACAGAAAATAAGAGCTTTGGTTTCGTCGCATCGGGATAGGGATAAGCAAAAGAGAAATTTTCGCCGTTTGTGGATCACTCGAATAAACGCAGTAATTCGGGAAATAGGGGTATCCTATAGTTATAGTAGATTAATACACGACCTATATAAGAAACAGGTGCTTCTTAATCGTAAAATACTTGCACAAATAGCTATATCGAATAAAAATTGTCTTTATATGATTTCCAATGAGATCATAAAAGAAGTAGATTGGAAAGAATCCACCGGAATAATTTAAACGGAGTTCCCCGGAGACTGAACTCCGGGAGGGTAAAGTCAAAAAAAATATGATAAAAAAATAATAAAACTGAATGAACACACTCAAAAAAAAAATCTTTATTCTTGCCCGATTCTTTTTTTCTTACGACACGATAATTAAATCTATATTTTTCATATTTTTCGAACAAAACATCAATCTGCGTTTGAGTTCGGATTTTACTTTTTTTTAGTCAAGTGAAGAAAGAGTAAGCCTATTTATTTCTGGCTCGAAGACCCGCAGTTCTGGTGGTCGACTCGGTTCTTTCAAACTGTTTCTCATTATTAAGAAAAGGTAACAAAGATAAAATACGAGCTTGTTTTATAGCAATAGTAATTAATCGTTGTTGTTTCAAGGTCAATCTATTCACCCGTCTAGATAATATTTTTCCTTGTTCGCTAATAAATCGACTAATTAAACTCATGTTTCTATAATCAATTCGATCCCCCGATTGAATCGGGGGCAAACGCCTACGAAAAGATCGCTTGGATTTAAGAAAAGGCCGCTTGGATTTATCCATGGTTTGTTTAGTTTATTCCTTATCCCGAAAATCCTATTCCGGTCGGATCTAAAATGAATTAGAATAAATAGGATTTGGTTTGTTTATATTTAATTATGTTATATATAGAATATTTAACTATGTTCTATATAGAATGTCATTTTTACCCTTCCTTGGAAGGGTTACATACATGTGGTCGATTCAATCTATTTCTTTATCTCCCCATGAATCATATGTTTGTAACAAAATGGACAGAATTTTCTCAATTCCAATCGATTAGGCGTGTTGTGACGATTCTTTTCAGTAATATATCTGGAAATACCCGTTGATACCTTATTAACATCGTTTCGAACACAACCGGTACATTCCAAAATAACCGTTATTCGGACATCTTTCCCCTTGGCCATGAACCTCCTTTGGATTTTTGATTTACTCAACTCTTCTATTTTCGATCCGAAACAAAGAAGAAGGAAGGAAGGATAAATAGAAGTTATTAACTTGAAATCCAATTATGAAAAATTTCACTGCAATCAATATACTAAAAAAATTTCTAAACTTTATTTCAAATTCAAATCACAGTATTTCATTTACATTTAAGTACCTTGTATAAGAGTCTTGTCCTAGATCTAGGCCCCACCCTGTTTATTCTACCTCCATCCCTAGTTAATTTTTGAATTGAATATGAATAATTTATTTAATTCAAACTTGAACCCAAGTCTCGAAGCTGTTGAATACACCTGTTCTTTTTTTCTCTTTCCTCCCTCTTATTCTAAAAGGAAAAAGGGAAAAAAGAGAAAAAGGGGGCAAAGGATTAGTCACAAATATTTAATTGTATCTCAAATCTCCGTTATTTGGTACCGTATCAATAACTAGAATCAAAAAAAGGGGAATGTCAACGCATCTGGGAAAAAACGATTAATCTCTATCAATAGACCTGCTAAAGACCCGAACCATAGAGTACTTAATACCGGTGCCACGGAAAGATATGTTTTTAGATCTCGCATTGAAAAATCTCCTTCCTTTTTTTATTGTAATCTAAAATGGTAATACATATATGATCAGATGCATATGCAGTTAAGAACCTTGTACACGGAATCCCTAATTTAAATTGAAATGTACAACTATCCAGTAAATAAAATTTTTTCTTAAAACATAAAAAAACGTTCCTCTCTTCCCAAGCATTCCCGAAAACTACTCATTTATTTTTACGACAGAATCCGTTCCGTATTTCATACGTATATAAGACTTTTATTTTACTATTATTATATGTTAAATGGGACCAAAAAGACGAAATGCCCATATAAATGGTATATATCAATGGAGGAAATAACGATGTGGAAAACAAAACAGGAATTCTATACAATGACACTGTAGACCAATTGGAGGGATGTAGCGCAGCTTGGTAGCGCGTTTGTTTTGGGTACAAAATGTCACAGGTTCAAATCCTGTCATCCCTACCTATTACTT